CATATAAATCACTTAGTGGAAAATGTCCCGAATAAACCCAACGAGTAACTAATAATCCTGTTATACAGGAAAAAGTCATTATCATCCCCTTTTCGGATGAATCATATAGTTTTACGATTTCATCGACTAAAAAAGTTATGAAATGAATTGTAATTACAATTGAAACAATCGAAAAAGAAATATGAGTTAATATATGCTCTAAAGTTGAAAATATCATAATTTTTTTTAAGGAGTCCCATAATTATAAAAAGGAAATCGGAAATTGAATTCATTATAGGATCTATTTACTTTTTTTAGGAGATGACATGCCGCCACTCGGACTCGAACCGAGATGCTCTAGCACTGCTTCCTAAGAGCAGCGTGTCTACCAATTTCACCATAGCGGCTTGTCTTGAATTCATAATACCCTATGAATAAGCAATCGTCTAGATTTAAGAATTAAATTGTTGCAATATTTTTTAGGAAAGATTCAAATTGATGAATAAAAATTAGTTCAAATAGGTATTTGAAGGTTCATTATTTGAATTTAGGGTCTTAGTTTTAGTGTGTATTTTAGACTCTCCTCGACTTGAACTCTTGGAAAACTAGATAGTCCAACTATGAATTAAGGGATAGAACCCCCCCCCCCAAAAAAAAACATTTTTGTTTTGTTTTAATGAACTGTTTTTGATTTATTTGATTTCAAACATCGAAACCAAAAAATCCATTTTATCAATGAACAAAAAAATTTTGGATCAGTAAAAATTGACACATATTTATCAAAAAAAATTTGTTAAGTGTTTTTGAGTGGATTGATGGCAATAAATATATGGGAGTCTATATAGGAATTCATAGAAAATCCAAAAAGAAGAAAGTTGCACAAAAAGGTTTAGAATTTTAATCAATTAGTTTCAATGATTTTGATTTTTGACTCGCCTTTCTATAGAAAAAACGTGGATCTAGAGAAAAAAGGTATATTATTGTTTATATTATTGTAAGAAACAGGCTGATGGGGAAAATAATACTCCCCACCTTGGAAATGAGAAAATATACTAAAAAGACAATTACATATCTTATGTTTTTTTGTCAAAAAAAAGGATTCTTTTTTTTTTTTGAATTCAGTACAGTAAAGAGAAAAATCCTTATTCTAATTCTAAGAGCGAAACAAATTCCATTTCCTATTGATTAACTCAACAGGGAATGGAAAGCGGGAATTTTATTTTCGAAACGAAATGAGTCAATTTTTGAGTCAAGCCGATTCAGATTATTGTAACATGTTATGTTTTATTTCTTATTTTATTTGTTTGTTGCACAAAAAAACTTTTGGAATTCCCGGTAGAAATAGATTTCCCTAAGGAAAACGCTTTTAACGCTGCCCAATACCCCTTCCTTTTCCAAAAATTTTTACGAATACGCTTTTTTGATGCAGAAGTACGTTTTTTTGGAACTGCCATTTAAATAAAAATTAAGAGATTACTCATTGGTATAGCTGGATGTGAAAGACATCTATTGTTCAAAAGAAATTTGCGCTTTGCCAATTCATTATGTATTTCTTTTCTAGATAATATTTTTGATTCTAAAATCAAAAAGAATACATAAGATGCGTGAAAGATATGGGAAAATCACATAAACTATTTTTATTACTAAAAAAAAAAAAAAGAATATTCTTTTTTTTAGTAACTTGTCAAATTCGCGAAAAATATGCCTAATTTAACTTGAATTTGAAAGTTCGAAGGAGACTAGTAATTAATCTGCTTTTTTCATATGATTTGACCAATTGTAACTTCTTGATTTGAATATTTGAAGTATTTAGCAGAAACTTCTAAAGAATAAGTATAAAAAGAAATAAAAATTCAAAAATTCTATTTCTATTTAAGTTATTAAGTTAGTGCATATCTTTATTTTTTTATTGACTCCTTTCAAAAAGAGGTAAGATCCGGTGAATCGGAAACAATTAATATTAATTAAGAATTAAAAAACTTTTTTTATGGAACAGACATATCAATATGCGTGGATCATACCTTTCCTTCCACTTCCAGTTCCTATGTTAATAGGAGTAGGACTTCTTCTTTTTCCGACAGCAACAAAAAATCTCCGTCGTATGTGGGCTTTTTCGAGTATTTTATTGTTAAGTATAATCATGATTTTTTCAACTAATCTGGCTATTCAGCAAATAAAAAGCAGTTCTATCTATCAATATGTATGGTCTTGGACCCTCGATAATGATTTTTCTTTAGAATTCGGCTACTTGATCGATCCACTTACTTCTATTATGTCAATGTTAATCACTACTGTTGGAATTATGGTTCTTATTTATAGTGATAATTATATGGCTCACGATCAAGGATACTTGAGATTTTTTGCTTATATGAGTTTTTTCAGTACTTCGATGTTGGGATTAGTTACTAGTTCGAATTTGATACAAATTTATATTTTTTGGGAATTGGTTGGAATGTGTTCCTATCTATTAATAGGGTTTTGGTTCACACGAACTCCTGCAGCAAATGCTTGTCAAAAAGCG